TGCATATTTGATTCCATCCATAAATCCATTTTCTTCCCTATGAGTTCCAGTATCGATAAGAATTCTAGTTCTTACTGTTCATATGTTATGGTATGAATATACCATACCAATTCGCTATGTATGGATGATGAGATTCCATTGATACAGAGCCAATTCCAATAGACTTATTGAATGTTCCCATTGGCGTGCATCCAGCAGGAATTGAACCTACGAATTTGCCAATTATGAGTTGGGCGCTTTAACCATTCAGCCATGGATGCTTAACAGGGATCATCGTACATCGTGAATAACCAAATTCCAATTGAAATGAAATCTTTAGGAGGAATCAATGAAACGACATCAATTCAAATCCTGGATATTCGAATTGAGAGAGATCAAGAATTCTCACTATTTCTTAGATTCATGGATCAAATTCGATTCAGTGGGATCTTTCACTCACATTTTTTTCCACCAAGAACGTTTTATGAAACTCTTTGACCCCCGAATTTGGAGTATCCTACTTTCACGTGATTCACAGGGTGCAACAAGCAATCGATATTTCACGATCAAAGGTGTAGTACTGCTTGTAGTAGTGGTCCTTATATCTCGTATTAACAATCGAGAGATGGTTGAAAGAAAAAATCTCTATTTGATGGGGCTTCTTCCTATACCTATGAATTCCATTGGACCCAGAAAGGAGACATTGGAAGAATCTTTTTGGTCTTCCAATAGAAATAGGTTGATTGTTTCGCTCCTGTATCTTCCAAAAAGGAAAAAGATTTCTGAGAGTTGTTTCATGGATCCGCAAGAGAGTACTTGGGTTCTCCCAAGAAAGAAAAAGCGTATCATGCCTGAATCTAACCGGGGTTCGCGGTGGTGGAGGAACCGGATCGGAAAAAAGAGGGATTCTAGTTGTCAGATATCTAATGAAACCGTAGCTGGAATTGAGATCTCATTCAAAGAGAAAGATAGCAAATATCTGGAGTTTCTTTTTTTATCCTATACGGATGATCCGATCCGCAAGGACCATGATTGGGAATTGTTTGATCGTCTTTCTCCGAGGAAGAAACGAAACATAATCAACTTGAATTCGGGACAGCTATTCGAAATCTTAGGGAAAGACTTGATTTGTTATCTCATGTCTGCTTTTCGTGAAAAAAGACCAATTCAGGGGGAGAGTTTCTTCAAACAACAAGGAGCTGGGGCAACTATGCAATCCAATGATATTGAGCATGTTTCCCATCTCTTCTCGAGAAACAAGTGGGGTATTTCTTTGCAAAATTGTGCTCAATTTCATATGTGGCAATTCCGCCAAGATCTCTTCGTTAGTTGGGGGAAGAATCAGCACGAATCGGATTTTTTGAGGAACGTCTCGAGAGAGAATTGGATTTGGTTAGACAATGTGTGGTTGGTAAACAAGGATCGGTTTTTTAGCAAGGTACGGAATGTATTGTCAAATATTCAATATGATTCCACAAGATCTATTTTCGTTCAAGTAACGGATTCTAGCCAATGGAAAGGATCTTCTTCTGATCAATCCAGAGATCATTTCGATTCCGTTAGAAATGAGAATTCAGAATATCACACATTGATCGATCAAACAGAGATTCAGCAACTAAAAGAGAGATCGATTCTTTGGGATCCTTCCTTTCTTCAAACGGAACGAACAGAGATAGAATCAGATCGATTCCCGAAATGCCTTTTTGGATCTTCCTCCATGTCCTGGCTATTAACGGAACCTGAGAAGCGGATGGATAATCATCTGCTTCCGGAAGAAATCGAAGAATTTCTTGGGAATCCTACAAGATCAATTCGTTCTTTTTTCTCTGACAGATGGTCAGAACTTCATCTGGGTTCGAATCCTACTGAGAGGTCCACTAGAGATCCTAAATTGTTGAAGAAAAAACAAGATGTTTCTTTTGTCCCTTCCAGGCGAGCGGAAAAGAAAGAAATGGTTGATATATTCAAGATAATTACGTATTTACAAGATACCGTCTCAATTCATCCTTCGGAACCAGATCCGGGATGTGATATGGTTCCGAAGGATGAACCGGATATGGACAGTTCCAATAAGATTTCATTCTTGAACAAAAATCCATTTTTTGATTTCTTTCATCTATTCCATGACCGGAACAAAGGGGGATACGCGTTACGCCACGATTTTTTTGAATCAGAAGAGAGATTCCCAGAAATGGCGGATCTATTCACTCTATCAATAACCGAGCCAGATCTGGTGTATCATAGGGGATTTGCCTTTTCTATTGATTCCTACGGGTTGGATCAAAAAAGATTCTTGAATGAGGTATTCAACTCCAGAGATGAATCGAAAAAGAAATCTTTATTGGTTCTACCTCCTCTTTTTTATGAGGAGAATGAATCTTTTTCTCGAAGGATCAGAAAAAAATCGGTCCGGATCTACTGCGGGAATGAGTTGGAAGATCCCAAACTAAAAACAGCGGTATTTGCTAGCAACAACATAATGGAGGCAGTCAATCAATATAGATTGATCCGAAATCTGATT